TTCTATTCTATTAGAATAGAAATATTTTGAATGTTTCAAATTGTTAAATGTAATTTAATATTGTTTAATGTATTTATATATACATAATATGTTATCATATGTCTTTTTTTATTCCTTACTTGACAACAGTAAGAAATTAAGTAATAAACTGAGAAAAAGAAAAAAAAGAATAATCAATGGAAAAAAGAAGAAATGTCCCGGCCAGTACTTAAGCAGATCAGGCCGGGAAAATAAACCTTTCATATAAAATCAAAGAACTAAGATATTCTTTCTATTGAGGAGATCCGTTTTGAGTCATTATCTATATTGAATTCCTGATCAATTGCTTTTTTCTATTTTTTTCTTATTTTTCTTAGTTTAAATTTTAATAGCTATTTAAAAAATTTATATTATTTATTAGAATATTTTAGAATATTTCGAATTTCTATTTTAATAATATAATAAAATAATATTTTTTTTTATTAAAATAGAATAATATAATAAAATAAATAATAATAATTTTGAAAAGTTAAATAAGATTAAATAAAAAAAAATCAAATGAAAAAAGAAAATAAAGAGAAGAAGGTGGATTTTTATCAATCTTTATTTCACGTGTTACATCACATAACAAATTTTCAATTTGGAATTAGGAGAGATGGCTGAGTGGACTAAAGCGGCGGATTGCTAATCCGTTGTACGAATTATTTGTACCGAGGGTTCGAATCCCTCTCTTTCCGCTTTCTCTGATCACTTGGTATTTTCGAATTCGAAAAGATTCTCATCCCTTGATTTTATCATAGTTAAATGTATGAAACAAATAAGATTATTAAGAATTAATTTCGAAAAAAGCAAAAAAAAACTAGAAATTTTTTATTCCTCACGTCCAGGATTGCGTCCTGGATCATTAGATAAGAATCCAAAGATAAAAAGGGAAACAAAGAATATCACTACTGTGTAAACAAAGAGTTTGAGAGTAAGCATTACACAATCTCCAAGATCATTTTTTTTTGAAAAAGGGGAATAGATTGCCTATTTTTTACCACATATATCATTTTTTTTTTGTTTTGACACCCCAAAAAATGAAAAATAAGACGAATTTATTTGTAATAAGATTTTGATTCATTCGTTACCCGAAATTTCTTGTCATATCAATAATTAGGTATTGTGGAGTACCTAATAGTCCATACTCACCGGAAGGTGAGAACGGGGAAAAGGCTGATCCAAATTCATCGCTGCGGTTATTCATTCAATATACAAGAATTTCGATTTTTGAATCGAGGGTTCGTAATGTAAGACTTATCTGATCTTATCAATTTTTAGAATTTTTTTATCGAATACATCATCAATTTAGCAGAGTATTAAAGATTTCATCTAAAACTTACAGTGGCTTGCCAAACAAAGGCTAAGAGAAAAAAGAGTACAGGTATGACAGGCATAACATCTATGATTGGATTGAAAATGGCATAAGCTTCGGGCAATTTGGCGAAGAAAAAACTACTCGAATAAAGGACAGAATTAAGACAGATACCAATTAAACTAAAGATATTAAGCATAACAAGCATTTCGTTCTTGTGGATTAGATAATTTTGAGTTATTTTTATAAGGAAAAATGAAAAAGGCAGATCAAGAAATCCTTCTTTTTCTTCGGTTCGGACTTTCCCAAATAAAAAATCCCTCCCCCCATTATCATTCTAAAATGAGAATATAAGGAATTCAACTTTCATACAATATCTTAATTGAATTCTATGTAATGATCAATGAATTTTTTTGATTCTATATCTACATGTCTTGAATCCTAGCAACAAAATATCCCATATGTTTTTGTGTATTTGGGTTGGGATTGACGAATAACCAATACCAATATTAGTGTTGATTAATTTCGAATAGAAATCAAAATGGGGCGTGGCCAAGCGGTAAGGCAGCGGGTTTTGGTCCCGTTATTCGGAGGTTCGAATCCTTCCGTCCCAGATCGTTTTTCATGAAACGAAAGATGGGATCACACTGCATTCCACATGAAACAATAATTTGTTAAAGGGAAAAATCTTTTCTTATTAATTTTCAGAATGGTTCTAAGAATCATATCTGAGAATTCGTTTGGTTTCTCACAAACGGAATCAAGTGTCAAATGTGGGTAAAATTGAATATCTTTATTTTCATTCAATTCATATGATAGAATATGGGGTTAAATTAAATAAATTTGATCCTTGCTGACCCTTATCCGGATAAATACTTATTTATCCATAGATAGAAATATTATATACCGGTTGAACCAATGACTATTCATGATTTTATATTGAATCAATTCCATACCGCTTTGAAATTTCAATTAGAGGAATGTTATGGTAAAACTTCGTTTGAAACGATGTGGTAGAAAGCAACGTGCGACTTGAAGGACATGGTTGGCTGTGGATTTTTACATCCGCCATCTTCTATAGTAATGAAGATGCTCTTGGCTCGACATAGTTTGTTCTGTTCTGCCCGGAACCTAATTTGTGTTGGGTTATAAGTAAATAGTACATGATGAAGCTCGAGAAGAAAGGATTGATTCATTTTTCAAGGGAAAGAATCTAGGGTTAGTGAAAATCAATAAGTTAGACCAACTCTGTAAGTATATCCTCACTATATATAAATTCTAAATCGAAAGGTTCAAATTCAGAACAAGTTTGAAAAGTCAAATTTTCCGAAATTGGTAAAACTATTTCGATGAAAAGTGTATCACAAGGGAATCAATCATTCGTATTCTATTTATATAGAAAGAAATAACAAAAAAAGGTATGTTGCTGCCATTTTGAAAGGAATAAGGATCCCCGAGGTAATGTCTAAACCCAATGATTTCACAAAGCAAGGATAAAGGATTCCGAAACAAGGAAACACTATTTTCAATTGTCTCAACAATTGGATCAGACTGAGGAATAAAAATGGATTCGAAATGAGACAAACAAAAGAGTTTAGAGACGGCTCAATAAATGTCTAAGGATTCTCTTGTCAGAATTACCCAACTTGAGTTATGAGTATGAATGAGATTTCTTCCTTTTTCTGTAAGGAAGAAGAAAAAAGTACTCAATTCAAATTATAGTAAAATTCATGATTTTATGGATCCACTTGCTATTATATACAGAAATTGGAATCATTTTTCTCGAGCCGTATGAGGAAAAAACCTCCTATACGTTTCTAGGGGGGGCATTGTTTATTTACATCTATCCCAATGAGCCATCTATCGAATCGTTGCAATTGATGTTCGATTCCGAAGAGAAGGAAGAGATCTTCGAAAAGTAGGTTTTTACAATCCGATAAAGAATCAAACTTATTTAAATGTTCCTGCTATTCTATATTTCCTTGAAAAAGGTGCTCAACCTACAGGAACTGTTTATGATATTTTAAAGAAGGCAGAATTCTTTAAAGAAAGAACTTTGAGTTAATTAAAGGAAAAAACAAAATTATTAAATAAATAAAATAAAGTAGGGAAGGGTAACTAGTATCTATCCTTGTGTAATTATTTCTATTTACACACCATTTTCCTTTTTCTTGCTTTATTCATATTTTGGTGGGGGAATTTAATTTAACAACAAACAAGGGGTTAAGCTTGCTTATCGTACTTTTATTGATTGAATAAACCGGGGATTTTTTATTTACCTTTTCCTTAATTTTTTCCATTCCAATTTCTTATTTATGTTGTGCCAATCCAACACAAGTCTTTATTTTATTTACTTGATTTACTTTCTCAACATTGCTTTTATATTGACAATGGTGTATCGAACAAATATAATTCGATCATAGATAAATAGGGCTGTTTATCCCCACCCCATATTGATTTTTTTGTTTCCTTCACTCAAATGATGGGTTTGCCTTGCTGCATTTACTCTCATACAGGATGTATTTTCTTAGGGAAAATCAAAAAAGAATTTGATAAAAAATGGGTGGTCTGCCATAATTTTTACATTTCGATTAGGAATATTTTTAATCCGATCTGCTAACTTTGGTATTTTGTGTTTCTAATTGATCAGAAAATCTTTCTTTTCGATGTGTTGCTAGTTCAATGTTTTGATAGGGTCGTGCAGTGCAATTCAATTGATTTTTATATTTTGATCGTATCTACATATCCTATTTATCCGGGTTGCTAACTCAACGGTAGAGTACTCGGCTTTTAAGTGCGACTATGATCTTTTACACATTTGGATGAAGCAACAAATTCGTCCAGACTATTGGTATAGTCTATAAGACCACGACTGATCCTCAAGGGTAATGAATGGAAAAAACAGCATGTCGTAATAAAATAGAAAATCTAATAAAATAATAAATTGATTTTATTAATTTATTTAATTTGAAATGAAAGTCAAAGTTAAAGTAGAACTTTGAGTTTATCCTTACCGGATCATTACAGTTCCAAAAGATTGTTTTGATTTTTGGAAGGGGACAAAAGAAATTCACATTTACAGTTGGGTCTAGTGAATAAATGGATAGAGCTCTATGGCTCCAATTCTGGTAAAATAAAAAGCAACGAGCTTATGTTCTTAATTGGAATGATTACCCGATCTAATTAGACGTTAAAAATGAATTAGTGCCTAATGCGGGAAAGAGTGGGTTCTCCTGTGAGTGAACCATTGATTTTTTCTTTTTTTTTTTTCAGAATCCTAATTATTCTTTATTATGGATTGTAGACGGATGTGTAGAAGAAACAGTATATTGATAAAGAGAATTTATTCCAAAGTCAAAAGAGCGATTGGGTTGCAAAAATAAAGGATTTTTTCTCCTGTTGTAATTATAACGAACATAAACCAATTGGATAGAAAAGGAAGGTAAAAAGATCTGTTGATTGGACTCCCTCTTTCTTTTCCGGGGTATATATTTTTTTCTTACTATACTATATACATAATACAATACATAATACCCTGTTCTGACCATATTGCACTATGTATATATCATTTGATAAACCAAGAAAAACCTCCTGCCTCTGGCTCAAGTAGAAATGTAAATGGAAGAATTACAAGGATATTTAGAAAAAGATAGATCTCGGCAACAAC